AACAAACGCGCTACCAAGCTGCGCTACATCCCTTTCAATTGGTCTACAGTGTCATTGTAGAGAATCCCTGTCTTGTTTTCCATATCTTTATTTCCCCCATCGATATACACAAATTATCTTGTCATTTCTTCTTTTTGGTCTCATATATCATATAACAAACATATAATATAGTAAAAGACTTATATTAAAGTATGAAATAAATATGAAACCTCCCATAAAAAATTAAAATTTTTTAGGAATTTCGGGCGGAAATGCGCGTATTTTTTTCTTTTAAGAAATATCTATTTTTTACATTTCAATTTGAATTAGGGACTCCGCGTACCAATACAAGTGGTCAGTCATTAACTACATATACACATCTGGTCATATATGTATTACCATTATGTAATACAAATTATATTAACTAATAAAGAAAGAGGAGTTTTAAAAATGCGAGATCTAAAAACATATCTCTCCGTGGCACCGGTAGTAAGTACTCTATGGTTCGGGTCTTTAGCAGGTTTATTGATAGAGATCAATCGTTTTTTTCCGGATGCGTTGATATTCCCCTTTTTTTCATTCTAGTTATTGATATGGGAAGGGGGGGAGAAGATTAGAGATACAATAAATATCTGTAACTAATCCCTTCCCTTCTTTTTTTTTTTTCTAACTTATTAAAAAAAACAAAGAAAAAGAGGCTTCGCCCTCAGTGAAACTATGAACTAAGACCCAGGCTCAAATTAATAATAGAGTGGAAATAAAAATGTGATGGTTGGGGCAACAATATCATACAAGATACTTAACTGAAAATGAAATACTGTACCACAATTTTTAATTCTAAATATAGTTAGAAATCATTATATTACTTATTATTACTTTATTGATTGCAACGAAATCTTTCTTTCATAATTTGATTTCGAGTTACCTGCTTCTTTTTTTTTTTTTTTTGGTCCTTTCTTCTTCCTTGCTTTGGATCGGAAAATTAAAGAATTGAGTGAATCAAAAAAAAACCAAAGGAGGTTCATGGCCAAGGGTAAAGATGTCCGAGTAACGGTTATTTTGGAATGTACCAGTTGTGTTCGAAATCGTGTTAATAAGGAATCAATGGGCATTTCCAGATATATTACTCAAAAGAATCGACACAATACTCCCAGTCGATTGGAATTGAGAAAATTTTGTCCCTGTTGTTACAAACATACGATTCACGGGGAAATAAAGAAATAGATTGAACCGACCGCTCGTGTGTCAGTCTTCCAAGAAAGATGAAAAATTACATATTATACATAACAATATATATTTATTTAAATATAAACAAACCAAATCCTATTTCGATCGGATCAAACATGATGTAGATGTCGAATTAAGAAATAGGATTGGGATTTTCAGGATAAGGAATAAACAAACCATGGATAAATCCAAGCGAATCTTTCTTAAATCCAAGCGATCTTTTCGTAGGCGTTTGCCTCCGATCCAATCGGGGGATCGAATTGATTATAGAAATATGAGTTTAATTAGTCGATTTATTAGCGAACAAGGAAAAATATTATCTAGACGGGTGAATAGATTGACCTTAAAACAACAACGATTAATTACTATTGCTATAAAACAAGCTCGTATTTTATCTCTGTTACCTTTTCTTAATAATGAGAAACAATTTGAAAGAACCGAGTCAACCGCTAGAACTGCCGGTCTTAGAACCAGAAAAAAATAGACCGACTTTTCAATTGAATCAAAATAAAATTCTAATCCAAACTCAAATGTGGATTGACGTTTTTTTTTTTTGTTCGAAAAAAAGGAAAATCGAGATGTCGTGTCGTAAGAAAAAAAAATTGGATAAGAAGAATAAATATTTTTTATTGAACGTCTTTCTTCATTTTGATGACTTTATCATATTTTATCATACTAATTTCTACTCTACCTTCCCAGAGTTCATTCTCCAGGGAACTCCATTTAAACGACTCCAACGGATTTTATTTATTTTATGATATCATTGGAAATCATATAAAGACAACTCTTATTTAATATAGCTATTTGTGCAAGTATTTTACGATTAAGAAGCAACTGTCTCTTGTACAGATTGTGTATTAATTTACTATAACTTAAGTATACTTTATTTTCGCGAATTACTGCATTTATCCGAGTGATCCACAAACGACGAAAATCTCTCTTTTGTCTACCTCTATCCCGATGAGCCGAAACCAAAGCTCTTATTTTCTGTTGAGTAATAGTACGCGTAAGTCTTGAATGAGCCCCTCGAAAGGTTGATGCAAATAAACGAATTTTTGTTCTACGTCTTCGAGCTATATACCCTCGTTTAATTCTGGTCATTGAATAAATGAAACTTTGATGAATAACTAATAGATTTCCTTTCTTTCAGTTATTCCCTTCCCGTGTCCTAGTCTATTAATAACAAAACGGATTTTTCCAATGTATAAAATAAAAATTCCAATGGCTTTTGCTACTATAACCTTCCCTACCACGATTTTTTCTTTTTTTTTCTAGGCATTTCACCTAGAAAAAAAAAATTGTATTGATACTAGGTATCAAAAACAAACACATAGTAAATAAAAAAGTATTAAATATAAATGGATATAGTGGGTTCCATCGTTTCTATGGTTACTTATTAAACGGTGAGGTCCTCTCTATACACCGGAGCCCTTCTTTCTTTAATCTTTAATTTAATCAATGTTATTGTTAACTTGTATAGTTCACACTCTTTGGCTCTACCCATAATTATCCAGTACTAGGTCTTTCACAACGAGATCTACTTAATACAGTAACGGTATTTAATTATGAAGATTAGCTGAGTAGCTGACCCTGTTAGTCCGTTCTTGCAAGAGTAAGGCATAATTTTTCTGCTTTTTAAAATAGGATTTCCCCTGCTTAATGGATACCATTTGCTATCAATGGAGAATTCTTTCTCATCTTAAATTTTAAATTGAGTTGATTGGATTTGCACCAATGGAAACCATAGATTTGATACTACAAGAAAAGAATAGATCTTTTTTATTTTTAGATATTGAATGGAGTTCTTCCATTCTGTCCTATTCGCTGGTACTGATCGTTGATACTGGATCAATTGTTTTCTTTCTTTTGTCCTAGCCCATGATCTGAACGAGTCGCACATACACCCTAGTACATGTTCCTCGTCGCTGAGGACATCCCCCAAGAGCGGGGGATTTCGTGACATTTCTGATTGGCTGTCTTGTGTTTCTAATAAGTTGTTTAATAGTTGGCATGTTGAATCATATACATAATGGGCTGGTTTAGATCGACCTTAACCGGATGATTATGAATTCTTTTATTTCTATATTAATAGATTAATGAATAGAATATTAAATCCGGTACGAAGATAAAATCTCAAATCACGAATTCGTGTGAAATCCTTTTTTTTTTATTCAGTCGCTACAAGATCAACAATTCCATGAGCTTGGGCTTCTGTTGCTGACATAAAAACATCTCTTTCCATGTCTTCAGATACAACCCATAAAGGTTTGCCTGTCCTTTGTACATAAACCCTTGTGATGGTTTCGCGCAGCTTCAGTAGTTCTTCCGCTTCCAAGATAAATTCTCCCGTCTGTGCCTCATAAAAAGAACTAGCAGGTTGGTGGATCATTACCCTAGCGTGAGGGAATGCTAGACGTTTGGTAATTTCTCCTCCGACGAGAATAAAAGATCCCATTGAAGCGGCTAATCCCATGCATATTGTCTGTATATCTGGTCGCACAAATTGCATAGTATCATAAATAGCGACTCCGGGTATTACCCACCCACCAGGAGAGTTTATAAACAAATACAGATCTTTGGTATCATCCTCTATACTGAGATATACCATAAGACCAATAAGTTGATTCGAGATCTCGCTATCAACCCCTTGGCCTAAAAAAAGTAATCTTTCTCGATAAAGTCGGTTGATTGGGATAAAGTTGTATCCCTTAGAAACCGTACATGCACCTTTTGATGCATACGGTTCAACAAAAATCAGGAAAAAAAAAGAATCAATGTGTAGATGTAGATTCTAGCGCTTTCTGTTTTTTCATACCAGGCTTTAACTTATAAAAAGGGGCTTTTCTTTCATTGTTCAAGAAAGATGGGTTTTGGCCTGTTTTGTTTATCTATAAAAAAAATTACTAAACTTATCTAACTAACTTCTCATTGATGTATTGTTTCATCGAGATACAATCTAAATCGCGATGTAATTTTCTTGTTCCTTGAATGGGCTTCTTCAATTTTTTTAGGTTTATGCTCTACTCCGCGTAAAGATCCGCCCGATTTGGATTTGCACATATAGGACAAATGCTCCAATACCACGTCCTTTTGCTACAACTTGTTTTTTTTTCTAAACGGAGCCTGGATACTTCATTTTATTGGTCTAACCAAGCCAACCATAAATTATTCTAATTGATAATATTAATCTGTATACCCTCCCGAAAAAATGGATCTAATTGCACTTCACGCTCCAAATTTTTGATAATAAAATAAATCTTTCTTGGGTGAAGGGGAGGATATCTCGATCGGGGAAGAGAACGGGGAAATACCATATGACCCAATATATCTGACAAGTCGCACTATACGTCAATCCACAATGCATCTTCCTCTCCAGGACTTCGAAAAGGTACTCTTGGAACACCAATAGGCATAAAATAAAAGAAAAATTAAGTACTATATCTCACTTTGATGTGAAAGCGTAACAATGGGTTTGTTGTCCTAATAATATTGGCCTTTACCATATTTTATTATCATATTTTATCCATAGATTGACTAAGTTCATAAAAAAGAAGGCAAAATGAATAAAGGAAAATTATTACAAATAAGTGCTTTGAATGATGAACAAATATATATATGCATTCATTCATATAAAATAATATCAACTCCCTTACCATTGCGTATTGGTACTTATCGGGTGTAGAATAGATCTGCTTCTTTTTGTTCCTGCGAACAAAATAGTTTCATTATTACTAAAAGTAATTATTACGAAAAGAATCAAACAAATATTAATCCTTTATCCAAGATAATCCACTAAAAAGAGGGTCCACAGCATATTTTTTTATAATGCAATAAAGTTACATTGTGTTTATTTTTCGTTGATAAAGGGGTATTTCCATGGGTTTGCCTTGGTATCGTGTTCATACCGTCGTATTGAATGATCCCGGTCGTTTGATTTCTGTCCATATAATGCATACAGCTCTGGTTGCTGGTTGGGCCGGTTCGATGGCTCTATACGAATTAGCAGTTTTTGATCCTTCTGATCCTGTTCTTGATCCGATGTGGAGACAGGGTATGTTCGTTATACCCTTCATGACTCGTTTAGGAATAACCAATTCATGGGGCGGTTGGAGTATCACAGGGGGTACTGTAACGAATCCGGGTATTTGGAGTTATGAAGGTGTGGCCGGGGCACATATTGTGTTTTCTGGCTTGTGCTTTTTGGCAGCTATCTGGCATTGGGTGTATTGGGATCTAGAAATATTTACTGATGAACGTACAGGAAAACCCTCTTTGGATTTGCCTAAGATCTTTGGAATTCATTTATTTCTATCAGGAGTGGCTTGTTTTGGCTTTGGTTCATTTCATGTAACAGGATTGTATGGTCCTGGAATATGGGTGTCCGATCCTTATGGACTAACCGGAAGGGTACAATCCGTAAATCCAGCGTGGGGTGTGGAGGGTTTTGATCCTTTTGTTCCGGGAGGAATCGCCTCTCATCATATTGCAGCAGGGACCTTGGGCATATTGGCGGGTCTATTCCATCTTAGTGTCCGTCCACCTCAACGCCTATACAAAGGATTACGTATGGGAAATATTGAAACCGTCCTTTCCAGTAGTATTGCTGCTGTCTTTTTTGCAGCTTTTGTAGTTGCTGGAACTATGTGGTATGGTTCAGCAACCACCCCGATTGAATTATTTGGTCCCACTCGTTATCAATGGGATCAAGGATACTTCCAACAAGAAATATATCGACGAATTGGTGCTGGATTAGCTGAAAATCAAAGTTTATCTGAAGCTTGGTCTAAAATTCCTGAAAAACTGGCTTTTTATGATTACATCGGCAATAATCCGGCAAAAGGGGGGTTATTCAGAGCGGGCTCAATGGATAACGGGGATGGAATAGCTGTTGGGTGGTTAGGACATCCTATCTTTAGAGATAAAGAGGGGCGCGAACTTTTTGTACGTCGTATGCCTACTTTTTTTGAAACATTTCCGGTTGTTTTGGTAGACGGAGACGGAATTGTTAGAGCCGATGTTCCTTTTAGAAGGGCAGAATCAAAATATAGTGTCGAACAAGTAGGTGTAACTGTCGAGTTCTATGGCGGTGAACTCAACGGAGTCAGTTATAGTGATCCCGCTACTGTGAAAAAATATGCTAGACGTGCTCAATTGGGTGAAATTTTTGAATTAGATCGTGCTACTTTGAAATCCGATGGTGTTTTTCGTAGCAGTCCAAGGGGTTGGTTTACTTTTGGGCATGCTTCGTTTGCTTTGCTCTTCTTCTTCGGACACATTTGGCATGGTGCTAGAACCTTGTTTAGAGATGTTTTTGCTGGTATTGATCCAGATTTAGATGCTCAAGTGGAATTTGGAGCATTCCAAAAACTTGGAGATCCAACTACAAGAAGACAGGTAGTCTGATACAATATCCCTTTGTTACTAGTTACTTTTCGTTGTTATTTTCTTTTTTTGATTTGATATAGGGTACCGGATAAATCTTGATTTGAATCACTGCCTTATCTTTGACTTTTGTTCTTTATTTATCCGGGAGACGATCCCAAATAAACAGGTATGGAAGCTATAATTGTAAACCACGATCGAATCTATGGAAGCATTGGTTTATACATTCCTTTTAGTCTCAACTCTAGGAATAATTTTTTTCGCTATCTTTTTTCGAGAACCGCCTAAAGTTCCAACTAAAAAGTGAAATGATTTTTCATTATCTCAATTGAAAGTAATGATCCTCCCAATATTGGGAGGATCATTACTTCAACTAGTCCCCGTGTTCCTCGAATGGATCTCTTAGTTGTTGAGAGGGTTGCCCAAAAGCAGTATATAAGGCGTACCCAGTAAAACTTACAAGTAAACCAGATAAAAAGATGGCAACTAGGGTTGCTGTTTCCATTATTATATAGTTTTAAGACATTATATAGTTTTAAGACCACAATGGATCTATGATAAGATCATTTATTTACAACGGAATGGTATACAAAGTCAACAGACCTTACTGAATATAAAATATTATGGCTACACAAACCATTGAGGGTAATTCTAGATCTGGCCGTCCAAAACGAACTAATGCAGGGAGTTTATTGAAACCATTGAATTCAGAATATGGTAAAGTAGCTCCCGGGTGGGGAACTACTCCTTTGATGGGTCTCGCAATGGCTCTATTTGCGATATTCCTATCTATTATTTTGGAGATTTATAATTCTTCCATTTTACTGGATGGAATTGCAATGAATTAGATTGATAAGAACCATTAACTAGCTTTTTCAATACAAAGTGAAGCCTTTAGGTTTCTGATTTTTATCCCATTCTATTTTGGTAGTTCGACCGTGGAATTTCTTTGTTTCTGTATTTCCGGAATATGAGTGTGTGACTTGGTATAATTGATCCTATGGATAGGACAGAGAATGGGGCTGTCATCTTGATAGAGATGGTTTTACTTCGTCGGATATTCATTCTAGTATCTGGAGCACGGAATATATGAAATAGATTACTAAAGTATTAGAACTATGATTCATACTTAATAGTCAGACCTCGTGTCCGGACTTCAAAAAATTTTTTAAAAGAGTTCGAAGTTCTAAATAGAAAAATTTGTATTCTTTCAAACTTTAGTTTATGCTTATTTTGATCAAAGGACAAAGGTTTCTTTGGATTTTTAGTCAGTATATCTATTCATTGAATAAGTGATGATCCAATGATTCTTACTCAGGGAATTTTGGAGCTTAGTTTGAAAAGGTTTTATTGAATCATCGTGGTTCTAGTATGAATCTGAGGTTTTAATCAATCCATAGGGTCTTAACAAGAGAATTCCTATTAATAATAAAGAAAACAGCAGTAAAGCCGCATTACAGATAAATAACACCAAAGATAATAGGTAAATAGAAGATTCAAGAGGCCTATAACGATCAAACGAATGAGCCGACTTGATTTTTTGGCATTATAACCACAAAGAAGAGCTTTCGGATTTTTATTCTTTCATATCTTCAGAAAAAATTGAATCATAGAATTAAAAAATTTCAAACTTTCTATTACACACATCCGTTAGAACTAGTATTTGGGCGTTTCTGTTTGAGCCGTACGAGATGAAATTTTCATATACGGTTCTCCGGGGGGGGGTTCCTTGATTTACCTATCTCAATAAAATCTATGATTGGTTCGAAGAACGTCTTGAGATTCAGGCAATTGCCGATGATATAACTAGTAAATATGTTCCTCCTCACGTCAACATATTTTATTGTCTCGGAGGAATTACGCTTACTTGTTTTTTAGTACAAGTAGCTACAGGGTTTGCTATGACTTTTTATTATCGTCCGACCGTTACAGAGGCTTTTGCTTCTGTTCAATATATAATGACTGAAGCTAATTTCGGTTGGTTAATCCGATCAATTCATCGATGGTCGGCAAGTATGATGGTCCTAATGATGATCCTGCACGTATTTCGTGTCTATCTCACCGGTGGCTTTAAAAAACCTCGCGAATTGACTTGGGTTACAGGTGTGGTTTTGGGTGTATTGACCGCATCTTTTGGTGTAACTGGTTATTCCTTACCTTGGGACCAAATTGGTTATTGGGCAGTAAAAATTGTAACAGGCGTACCAGATGCTATTCCTGTAATAGGCTCGCCCCTGGTAGAGTTATTACGCGGAAGTGCTAGTGTGGGACAATCCACTTTGACTCGCTTTTATAGTTTACACACTTTTGTATTACCTCTTCTTACTGCCGTATTTATGTTAATGCACTTCCCAATGATACGTAAGCAAGGTATTTCTGGTCCTTTATAAAGAATACATCCGATATTTGTAATCAATCATTTATCACTGGGTAGGAACAATAGTATTTCATTGCTACAAATATGGATTATTGAAAAGAATAAGACATGTATTGGGATATTTCTCTTCAACTCTACAAAAATTTATTATTTTTTTGACACTCATAGTTGAAGCGAATTTTCCGAAGATAAAATGGATTATGGGAGTGTGTGACTTGAACTATTGATCGGGCCTTGCAGATATATGCCCTTATCTATCTGCCACATTTGAATTCACAACAAAACAATGTGTCTTTGTTCCAACCACCGCGTAAGCCCCATACAGAAGATAGGCCGGTTCGTTTGAAGAGAATCTTTTCTATGATCAGACCCGATCATGTCGTGTATGATATGAATAGGCTCCGTAAGATCCAGTAGAATAAGTGATTGGCATAATCCAGATTATGTTTTATATATTTCACTTACTAAATAGTATTGAAATGTATTCATTTCCTCTGCATTGACTCGATTTATGATACTATCGGAGTGAAACAAGGGATCTAAAGAAGAACAGAGGCTAGACTATATTAGTAACAAGTAAATTCTTTGCTTTGTATGTAAAAAGTCTCGATATTTTATTTTAGGGGATAAAGGCCAATTGCAAGATCTGAGACGACCCATAAAGCATTTGATCATGATCAATTTTGTAAGCCTACTTGGGTATTGAGCATTTATCTGTAAGAACTGAATTCCTTGCAATGGGTAGTTGTTGCAACTGCGAAAAAGGGAATCCTTTTTATTACATAGAATCATTCATATATGTGTGGATAATATATTGATTGTTTTTATATGTATCCATTTTATTTTTATATGTATCCATTTGATTCGTGCTCGAGCTGGATGATGAAAAATTATCATGTCCAGTTCTTTCGGGGGATGGATCTAGAATAATTCACCTATCCTAATAACAAAAAAACCTGACTTGAACGATCCTGTGTTAAGAGCTAAATTGGCTAAGGGGATGGGTCATAATTATTACGGAGAGCCCGCATGGCC